CAAAAACCTCCCGTTGTGGAAATCCATCTATGGTAATAGACAGTAAAAACTCCATAGAGTTGGTCTTTTGAACCCGCTTCAAGCTATCATGACAATTCACGAATCTTGGGGTAAACAATCTCTCTTGCTTATGTTTACTTTTTTCACCATTTGATTCTTGTACATAGGAAATGAGACTCAACTTTTTTACTGCAAATTTAGAAGCCGTTTTCTTTCACTCATATAACTATCTGGTTTAGTTCATCAACTCAAATGCTGAAGAAAAATAAAAATATATATAGTCAATCAAATCTTTTTATCCTTGTTTCTAGAAAGAAAAGAATTTTTATAAATTTTAGGTCTCACCGAATCACACGTAGAGATATTGATAACACACATAGAGCTAATGGTATTTCATAACTAATTGATTGAGCAGCTGCCCGTAGACCACCTAAAAAGGAATATTTATTATTTGATCCATACCCCGACATAAGAAGTCCAACGGGAGCAATACTTGAAATGGCAATCCAAAAAAAAACACCAATACTAAGATCGGCTAGAACAAGGTGATCACCAAAAGGAATTACTGAATAACTTAGAAAGATAGATATTACTGCTATGGATGGCCCAATACTGAATAAACGAGTATCTCCTGTAGATGGAATAAGGTTCTCTTTCAAAAGTAGTTTTGTCCCATCTGCTAGAGCTTGAAGAATTCCTAAAGGGCCGGCATATTCAGGCCCGATACGTTGTTGTATTCCTGCAGATATTTCTCTTTCTAACCAAACAATTACTAGTACACCTATTGTGATTCCTAATACAAGAGTCACAATAGGGACAAGCATCCATATGATCCCATAGACTTCTTTTAAGGATTCCAATTTGGAAAAAGGATTGATAGTCTCTATTTCTGTTGTATCAATTATCATTTCAACGATCAACTTCTCCCATAATGATATCTATGCTACCTAGTATTGTCATAATATCAGCCAATTTCATTCTTTTAACTAACTGAGGAAGAATTTGCAAATTGATAAAACCTGGTGGGCGAATTTTCCATCTCCAAGGAAAAACGCTCTGGTCTCCTATCAGAAAAATCCCCAATTCTCCTTTTGGGGCTTCAACTCTCACATAAAGTTCTTGTTTCGACAATTCAAAAGTTGGAGAAGGCTTTTTACTAATAAACCGATATTCAAAATCATTCCATTCAGGATCTTTTAATCTGTCAAAACGTCGCATTTCTAAATTTTCGTAAGGCCCTCCTGGAATTCCTTCCAGAGCCTGTTGAATAATCTTTATGGATTCTGTCATTTCACCGATTCGTACTAAATAACGAGCTAATGAATCCCCTTCTCGTTGCCATTGAACCTGCCAATCAAATTCGTCGTAAGACTCATAATGATCAACTTTACGAAGATCCCATTCTATTCCGGAAGCTCGTAGCATTGGTCCCGATAAACCCCAATTTACTGCCTCGTCTCTCCCAATAATGCCTACGCCTTCAACTCGTTCTAAAAAAATAGGATTCCGGGTAATAAGTTTTTGATACTCAGCAACCCCTGTTAAAAAATAATCGCAAAAATCCAAACATTTATCTATCCAGCCATAGGGTAGATCGGCAGCCACTCCTCCAATACGAAAATAATTATGCATCATTCGCATACCGGTGGCAGCTTCGAATAGGTCATATATCAATTCTCTTTCTCGAAAAATATAGAAGAAAGGGGTCTGTGCACCAATATCCGCCATAAAAGGACCGAGCCATAACAAATGAGAAGCTATCCGACTCAACTCCAACATAATGACTCTGATATAGCTAGCCCTTTTAGGTACTTGAATATTGCCTAATTGTTCGGGTCCATTTATGGTTATTGCTTCTGTGAACATAGTAGCTAAATAATCCCAACGTGTTACATAAGGCAAATATTGTATAATTGTTCGGTTTTCCGCAATTTTCTCCATCCCTCTATGTAAATAACCCAATATTGGTTCGCAGTCGACAACATCTTCACCATCTAGAGTAACGATGAGTCGAAGAACACCGTGCATTGATGGGTGCTGAGGCCCCATATTGACTATCATGAGGTCTTTTCTTGTAGTTGGTGCAGTCATAAGTTTTTTAACGATTCATTCTTCCATGAATTACTGAAAGTGAAAAGAAGTTCATCAAAATTTAATCGAAACATATAAGTGAAAATGAAATAACTCTTCAAATTAATCAAATTAACGAGTTTTTGTCTCTCGAATGTCCAACTGATTAATTAATTCTTTATAACGTACTCTATTTTTTTTTGCCAAATAAGCTAGCAGTCGTTGACGTTTTCCCAAAATTTTCTTCAAACCTCTCTGAGATAAATAGTCTTTTTTGTGCAATTCTAAATGTGAAGTAAGTCTCCGTATCTTATTGGTGAAATTGAATACTTGAAATTCAACAGATCCTTTCTTTTCTTTTTGAAAAATAACTGAAATGACAGAATTTTTTACCATAAATGAATTTCCCCTTTCTTTATTTTACAGATATGGATTTTTTAGAATTTTATTGATCAGTAATAATAATGCCAGTAATTTGAACGTGGTATATAGACTTAATTTCTTTATGAACCTCTAATTTTAGCAATTCCAATAAATTAATCAAATTTGAAATTTGATTCAGATAGGAATCCAAAAAGGTGGTAGGTACGTTTTTTTCAGTCACAAAAGCGAATAATTGAAACCTAAAATCCTAAAATGAAGAAGATTCTGTTGATTCATTTCTAGATCTAATCAATACCTTATTTTATTGATTTAGTATTGTCTACTCGAATTAGATTCGAATGAGATGTAAAACAAGGCATGTTTGCATTTGTTTGCTTTCAGATACTCTATACGAGACAGGGTATATAGTACTATCAATTAATTTTCAATCGTGGATACATATGTATCCTTAAGATACTGAAACGGCTACCATTATTGGTATCAAACCAATAACGATTCATACAAGCTAAATCTTCTAATCGATAATTAGGCCAAAGAAAGAACTTCAATTTAATTAATTGATTTTTATCTTTATAAAGGGGTTTCCGTTCACCCAAAAATTGACTCCAGTTTTTTACATTGGTTTCGTTGCAAAATACTGAATTTCTATCGACGACATTCCAATTCAAAGAATTAAAAAAACTTCGAATTCTCAATTCTCTACGACGTCTAGACCATAAAATATTTTCAGGAACAAGCAAATCAAAATGAGTTTTTTCTGTATTTATTCTTTGAGTTTGAGGTTGCAGAATGAATTCGTCAAAATTCTTTTTATAAACATATCTTTGTTCTCGGTATCTTTGATTAGTTTGGTGTTTACTTTTATGAACCAATGAAATACCTATGGTTTGATACATAATAAATTGTCCATTATGTTTTACAGACAACCGAATAGGTTCGATAATCAATACCCCCTTCTTCATCAAGTCTGTAAGAGGTAAATTTGCCTGAATCAGCATTATATCCAAACTCATTTCTCTCCTTTGAATTGACGATATAGTAATTTTGGTTGGATTTATCAGTCGAAGCAGGAGACAATATACCTTGATATTTTCGAGCATTCTTTTATTCAAAGCATCGTTCCATCTCAATTGAAAAAGCAAATAACGTTTCAAGAACAAATCTAGTTCTGCTTCCGTGTTGCTTTTGTATTGTTTTTTATTTTGACCCTTTTTTGTGTCTGATTCCACGTAATCTTTTTCAAGATCGGTTTGATGTTTTGAAAAAACAGGGCTCAGATTTCCTTTGTTTTCTATATCTGATCCACGCTCTCTTTGACTTGGGGGTTCTTTTGTTTCTTGACTTCGATTCTTTATTTTTTTATTTGATGGTAGAAAAAAGTTTTGTTTTTGGTTTTTATTTTGAATAACATTTTCATTTGTATTCAAATTAAAAAGAAGGAATTTGCTTGGTATAATCCACGGTTTTATTTTATAGACATTATAAAGTAGTACAAATTCTGGGAAGAACCAAAATTCCAGATTCAATATGGGACGATTAAATATTTTTTCATTCATTCCCATCCAATCAAAAAAGACTTTTTTCGAATTTTTTTTAGTTTTTTCTGGATTTTGATGAGTTGTAAGATAAAAAACCCCCTTTTTCTCAATTTTATCAATTATTTGATAATTATTAATACCAATTTTAGTATTTGGATTACTGTTGGTATCGATCTTAACCCAGGCTTCAATATCTCCTTTTTGTCTAAGAGAAAAATGGATAATTTTCCAATCAAAATATTTTCTATCGAGATTTCTTTCTATATCTAGAATATTGACCTTTCTTAGATAATTATTGATATGAAGATTGCCGGGCATATCAACAAAGTTGTGTTTGGACGTGTTGGAATTATACGAAATTTCTAAGTTCTTCTTTACTTGAAAGGGTAATCTAGAAAAAAATGAGTCACTTTTATTTTCATAATTAATTGATTTATATGCTAAAAGACCATATCTATAACATTTTTTAAAATTATCTTTTTGGTTTGATAATGAATAGAGTTCCGAATCATTTTCTTTTTTGTAATGAATTAATTGGTCTTTTTCATATGAATTCCATTTGTTTAAGTTTCTATTTTTATTTTGAGCCATACAACTTTGATTAACCTTAGTTCGCCATTTTTTTGGCATTAATCTAGACCATCTAATCTGAGATAAATCGTATTGATAATGCCATCTTAACCAGTTTTTCCATTGATTGATTCTAGAACTCCGAAGTTTCTTATGTTTTAATTCCGAATGAAATATTCCTAGTGTTTTAAAATAGTCCTTTATTTTAGTCTTAAGGAAGCAAGACGTTGTGTTATATTGAAGAACAGATCTAAATTTAGACAAATTAATAACTTGGGTTTGTGATAATTTGTAAAATACATATGCTTGTGACAAGTAGGATAAATCACAAAAAATATGTGAATTTTTCTTACTAATATTATAAAGTGACTTTTTTATAGTCGAAATAAAGATAAAGTGAATTTTTTTTTTATTAGTAATTTTTTCTTGATTTATTTC